CTAGAAAAAGGAATAAATATAGTGATAATTTGATTCTTCGTCGCCGTAGTAAATAGGAGAGAAAATAGAATTTCTTTCTTCGTCTTTACAAAAAAAAATAGGAGGAAGCTGTGACACGTTCACTAAAAAAAAATCCTTTTGTAGCGAATAATTTATTAAAAAAAATAAAAAAGCTTAACACAAAAGCGGAAAAAGAAATGATAAGAACCTGGTCCCGCGCATCTACCATTATACCCATAATGGTCGGCCACACTATTGCTATCCATAATGGAAAGGAACATATACCTATTTATATAACGGATCGTATGGTAGGACACAAATTAGGAGAATTCGCACCTACTTTAAATTTCCGAGGACATGCAAAAAGCGATAATAGATCGCGTCGTTAAAATTAAAAAACGTATATATTAATATAATATATTTATATACTAATAATATAATTAATTGATTAGTAGGAGGCGAACTTTATGACAACAGAAGTATACGCTTTAGGTCAACATATATCTATGTCTGCTCACAAAGCGCGAAGAGTTATTGATCAAATTCGTGGGCGTTCCTACGAAGAAACACTTATGATATTAGAACTCATGCCTTATCGAGCATGTTATCCCATTTTTAAATTAGTTTATTCTGCAGCAGCAAATGCGAGTATCAATATGGGTTCGAATGAAGCAAATTTAGTCATTAGTAAAGCTGAAGTAAATCAAGGTACTATCGTGAAGAGATTAAAACCTCGAGCTCGAGGGCGTAGTTTTGCGATACAAAAACCTACCTGCCATATAACTATTGTAATGAAAGATATATCCTTAGGTGGATATATAGATACCGACTCTATTACATGGTCACAAAAACCTAAACGGAAAAAAAAGGATACAACTATGTCGTATTATGATATGTATAGTAATGGGGGAACATGGGACAAAAAATAAATCCAATTGGTTTTAGACTTGGTACAACCCAAGGTCATCATTCCCTTTGGTTCGCACAACCAAAAAATTATTCTGAGGGTCTGCAAGAAGATCAAAAAATAAGAAATTATATCAAGAATTATGTACAAAAAAATACGAAAACGTCTTCTGGCGTCGAGGGAATTGCGCGTATAGAGATTCAAAAAAGAATCGACCTGATCCAAATAATAATCTATATGGGATTTCCAAAAATATTAATTGAAAGTCGACCCCGAGGAATCGAAGAATTACAGATGAATTTACAAAAAGAATTTAATTCTGTAAATAGAAAACTTAACATTGCTATCTCACGAATTGAAAAGCCTTATGGAAACCCTCATATTCTTGCAGAATTTATAGCCGGCCAATTAAAAAATAGAGTTTCTTTTCGCAAAGCAATGAAAAAGGCTATAGAATTAACTGAACAAGCAGATACAAAAGGAATTCAAGTGCAAATTGCAGGACGTATCGACGGAAAAGAAATTGCGCGTGTTGAATGGATCAGAGAAGGTAGGGTTCCACTACAAACCATTCGAGCTAAAATTGATTTTTGTTCCTATACAGTTCGAACAATCTATGGGGTATTAGGCATCAAAATTTGGATATTTATCGAGGGGGAATAATAAACCTTAGTTCCCTTTTTATTCTATCCAGCAATGGAACAAAAGAAATACGTTTCTTCTTTTCTGTTCAATAAAAAAAAGGAACATTAGAACATTATAAATTATAATTCTATAGGGTTTAATAAAAATTAAATTAATCTTTTGATAAAATTGCTATGCTTAGTGTGTGACTCGTTGGTTTTTTGAGGGTTAGTATAAAAACCAGCCCTATAGTATAAACAAATAACTATAGAAGTAATAACCAACTCATCGCTTCGTATTATCTGGATCCAAAGAACCAGTCAAGATATGATATATTGTTCATATTGTTGTAGCAACTGAAATCTTTTTTATTATTTATTAAAAAATCTGCTTCTAAATTGTTAATAATAAAAAAAAGAAAGGGTATGGATAAATGGAAGGATGAGAGGAAGAAAGAAAATATTGATGATATATAATTCCAATATGTAAGGTCTATGAGTCATCTCATAAAAAATCTGTGTAATAAAGCATCAATACAATACGGATTCATCATTAAATGGATCTGCTCATCGAACAAAAAATAAAGAGCTTCGAGCCAATAAAGACTAAGAATATTGACTCAAGAACTAATAGCTCCATTGTAGAATTCAGACCTAACCATTAAATAAGAAGCGATGGGAACGACGGAACCTGTGAATTCAAAAGATTCTATGAAAATGAATTTGAATGATTCATTGATCGGGATGGCGGAACCGACCAGAGACCAATTCATCTATTCGGAAAAGTTATGAACGAATGATAGAACTGAAATAGAAATGGAAAGAGTAAATATTCGCCCGCGAAAACTTTATTTTCTTGGATTGCTAAATTTGGGTCAATCCAATACGATAAAGAGTAAAACAAAAAAAAGATTCCTTTTAACATTCTAATATCGATAAATAGAAGAAAAAATAGTTTAGTTATTATAGT